TCTCATCAGTACGGGTCAAGGGAATGGCCCCCTGGCCTCTGATATCCATATAAAGGACACGACGAGCATAAATACCCTCTTTAACTTCTATTCTAACGGACTGAATATCTTTTATAAGGAATCGGAGGAATATGCGACGATTTTTTCCAGGAAATCCCCAACGAAAAATACACACTATCCCTTCCTTTCTATCGAATCGATCATAACCACTACCTACATTCCAGGAAATTGTGCACCACAAATAGGAACTAATAAAGAGACCCGCGATCCCGTAGAAAGACATCACGATCCCTTGTGGAAAAAAAATGATTTGCTGAGACGGAAAAAAAGATATCAAATTTCTACCAAGATAACTGGAAGTTCCAACCAATAAGAATCCTAATGAACCTAAAAAAAGGATAAGGGCCCAGCATAAATTACTTAGTTTTCGAGACCCCGTTATAAGTTCTATCCATATATCTTCTGATCGCCAACTCATACTTGATCTGATTGCATTTTATTGGAATTGAGAGAATACCCCAAATGAATTTGACTTTACTTTTTTTTGTTTCCGAAGTAACTCTCATCAACTAGCACTAGTTTGATGTGAACTAGCACTAGTTTGATGTGAACCTTTAGGAGTAATTCATCAAATTGGTTAGATCTAAAATAATAACATACCCTTCATATGAGCCCACTATACATATTGATATACCTATAGATCCACCGACTTTACATTTTAGCCATCCAGCGATCCTGATCTATTTGAAACTAGCTAGAATTCATTTACCCATAGATCCTTTTCTGCAGGCATAAGAACTTTTTCCTTTATGTTCGGCGGAAATTACACGTTAGACCATATTTTTCGAAATAGATATCTGTGTTATGCTACAAGTCTAAGTTTTGAAAAAAAAAACGGATGAGATCGGGTCCCATCAGATCTAAACAATCTTGTTTTTTTGAACATGAAGAGATAAAGAAGCCATTGCAATTGCCGGAAATACTAGGCCTACTAAAGGCACAAAAATAGAGGGGAAATTGAAAGTTGTCATAAAATGGGTACCTCGATTTACTATTTGTACCTGCTATTATTTATTTTTTATAAAAAATAAATATCTTATAATAATTATAATTAAGAATTGTAATTATTATTAATTAATTAAATTTCAAATTCTTAGTATAGAAATAAGTATCTATATATCTAAGTGAGTATATAGAATAAGTCCAAGGAATGTAGAACTAAATAAATGGACTTATTCATCTTTCTACATGAAAGATATGTATTATAATTCACTTTATTATTTTTCTTCATTTCTTTGTCTTTTATTCTTGTCTTCGAATTTTTAATAAAGAAAGAGTTTCTTACAGATTATCGAAAGATTCGTTAGAATGCGACCCAACAGGAATTTTTAGTGCAAATGGGGTTTTCGGGAGATAGAGAAAGATAAAAAACTATATATCTATCTTTTCTCTATTTGATTATATACATAAGACATAAGACGAAATTCATTTTATTTGCCTAATTTCACGAAAGGAAGAATTCACTCTTTTATCTTGTTGATAGAGACTTCTTAATTAGTAATCGGGATTCTAGGTAAAAAAAAGAGTTATCCGCAACTTTTTATTCTTTCTACAATTAGATCTTAGGTCATCAAAGAAAACTCCATTCTTATTTACTTTGATTCTTATAAACTAACTACTTGTTTGCTACAAATAAACTAATTGAATTTTGTGTGCTCTACTTGATTGAATTTGAATTCAAAGGAAAGAAAGCGTGGAGCTTAAATAACTCACTCAGAACGCTTTTTAAAGGATTACGTGGTACAATTAGGTCAAATAAGCCCTTCTGGAATAAATATTCAGCCGCTTGTGAACCTTCAGGTACTGTTTTATTCAATGTTTGTTCAATTACTCTTTTACCCGCAAATGCAATATAGGAATTGGGTTCAGCAATAATGATATCTCCCAACATACCAAAACTAGCTGTTACCCCACCAGTAGTAGGAGATGTAAGGATTGATACATAAAATAACTTTTTATTTGATTGATAATCATATAAAGCAGACGATATTTTAGCCATTTGCATCAAGCTCAAACTTCCTTCTTGCATGCGTGCCCCCCCGGAAGCGCACACTACAATAAGAGGTAGAAATTGATCGGTAGCGTACTCAATCAAACGGGTGATTTTCTCCCCGACTACGGATCCCATACTACCCCCCATAAACTGAAAATCCATAACCCCAATTGCTACGGGAATACCATTTAGTTGACCTATGCCTGTTTGAACAGCCTCAGTTAATCCTGTCTTTCTTTGATAAGAATCAATACGATCTTTATAAGGCTCCTCCTCCGAATGAAATCCAATGGGATCCAGAGAGACCATGTCTTCATCCATAGGATGCCAAGTACCGGGATCGATCGAAAGTTCGATTCTATCTGAACTACTCATTTTCAAATGATATCCACATTGTTCACAAATATTTGTTTTTGATTTCAAAAATTTCTTATAATTTAATTCATA